AAGTTAGAAATATTTAAAGAAAAAAAAAATTAATATGTAAGATACATAAACTAAGAGATAGGAAGAGATTCGACCACCTCCTACAAATTTCAAACTTTCTCCTACTAAAATGCTTGCAATACCGAACCCATTTGTAATTCCATCAATTATTCGTCTATCAAAAAAATTAATAACTTCCGCAAAAAACCTTATACCTTGAGTTAAGAGAATTCTATAGAAAAAATCAATATAACCGCGATTATATGACCAAGCATATATCACATATATTGTTTTATCAGCAAAAATGTTCAGTTTCTTAGAAAAACTTTTAACAACTGAATTAAAGAAATCTAAATTTTGTAAAGATGAATAAACAGGCTTATAGAAAACAGAAGCTATTAAGATTCCGCAAGAAACTATACTGAAAGAAAAAGTTATATTTGTTATAAATTCATACCAATTCCAACTTAGTAATATTTTTTTGTTTTGATGTAAAAGGCTTATAGACGGAATTAACATTTTGGATAATATATCCAACGGCATTCCTTTTTGAGTAAATTGATTGAAGAAAGGAATTCCTATTACTCCAATGAACAAAGTAAATAAACCTAATACAAGCATAGGAAATAACATAGTATTGTCTGACTCATGGGGATCCGAAAAACTTTTCTTAGTCCCGAAATCGGGAATAGTACAGAAAGACGCTGTCATACTGCTTGCATTACTATTAAGTGTATTTTTTTTTTGAAAAAAAAATATATTTTTATCATTTTTCTTTGTTAATAAAGGTAATAAGGAAAAATTGGTTTTAATTTCCCCTTGTCTTTCTCTACCCCATAAGGATGTTGAATAAACCGAGCTTTTTTTTTTGACACTATAAGTTTGAAAATAAAAATTTAAATGGCCCTCAAACGTAAGTAAATATATCCGAAACATATAAAACGCAGTTAATCCCGCGGTAGAAAAAGCAATTATTGCAAAAAATGTTGAATACAACCAAGTATCATTAAGAATTTCATCTTTGGACCAAAAACAGCCAAGAGGCGGAATACCACAAAGAGAAAGTGTCCCTACTAAAAATAAGGTTCTTGTAATCGGTACCTGTTTTTTTAAACCCCCCATAAGACCCAAATTCTGGCTTTTATCTGGAGAATAACCAACAATAGTTTCCATTGAATGAATAATAGATCCGGAGCCTAAAAACAATAATGCTTTGGAATAAGCATGAGTGATCAAATGAAACAAAGCCGCCTGATAAGAACCCATACCGAGAGCCAACATCATATAGCCCAATTGAGACATTGTGGAATAAGCTAAACCCCTCTTAATATCTTTTTGAGCAAAACCTAAAGTGGCCCCTAAAAGTAATGTTATTATACCTATCAACGCTATTAGATTCATTATGTAAGGTAAAACTATTAAAATCGGTAGAAGTCGGGCGACAAGAAAAATACCAGCTGCTACCATAGTAGCAGCATGTATAAGAGCTGAAATAGGGGTAGGCCCTTCCATGGCATCGGGTAACCATACATGAAGGGGAAATTGAGCAGATTTAGCAAGCGCCCCCGCAAATAATAGAAAGGCGCACAAAGTAGAAAATAAAAGATTAACTTCATTCTTATAAACCAATTTATTGAATATTTCAAATAAATCTCGAAATTCTAAACTGCCCGTTATCCAATAAAAGCCTAAAATTGCTAATAATAAACAAAAATCTCCAACACGATTAGTCACAAATGCTTTTTGACAAGCATTCGCTGCAGTAGGCCGGGTGAACCAAAATCCTATTAATAGATAAGAACACAGTCCAACGAATTCCCAAAAAAAATAAATTTGGATCATATTACAACTAGTAACTAATCCTAACATTGACGTATTGAAAAGATTCATATAAGCAAAAAACCTCAAATATCCCTGATCATGAGACATATAATAATCACTATAAATAAGAACCAGAATTCCTACAGTAGTTATTAATATTAACATAATAGAAGTAAGTGGGTCAATTAAAGAACCAAATTCTAAAGAAAAGTCATTATTGATGGTCCAAGACCATATAGATAGGTAGATAGTAGGTTTATTCACTTGTTGAATAGCCAGATAGGTTGAAAAAATCATAACTATACTTAAGAATAGAATACTTGGAAAAACCCACATACGGCGAAGAACTTTTGTTGCCGTGGGGAAAAGTAAAAGTCCAGCTCCTATTAATATAGGAACTGGAAGGGGAATAAAAGGTAGAATCCATGAATATTGATATGTATATTGCATAAAAAAATTTTTTATATCTTAATCTAATTGTTTATGATTTACCGGCTCTTAGTTTTTTTTAATGAAAGGGTTCGGTTAATAAAAAAAATTAGATAATTTTATAGACGGAATTATTTATTTGTACGTATTATTACACTAATTTATATATCTATTATCTATAGCACAAGGATAAATAATTACACCAAAATAAGAAATAAGTCTTTGACCTGAATCATAAAAAACTATAAATTTTACCAAAAAAGTTATTTTTTGTTGGCTTATTCAGAATCATTAAACAATAGATTTTTGGAACGTAATTGATTGTGTAAGAAAAGACATTTCTTTTTTTAGTAAAAGCTTGGATCTTCAAACCACAATATCCAAATCCAAGTCTAATACTTGGCGTTTCCTAAAATTAAAAGGAGGAATTAATAACATATCTTTTATAAACTTAATCGATTAAGTACAGGTCTTTTGTACATTTTTAAATTTAATGTACTCTTTGTGGGACCCAGGCCTATTAAATTTGGAATTCATAAGTTATGGGGGTTGAAACTTTTGATAATTTTATTACCCGTATAAGAAAAAGTAAAAAACAATAGGTTTTTTTGAACAATAGATAATAGATGTCTTTGACATTCACCAACTAAAAACTTATTTTTAATGGCAGTTCCGAAAAAACGGACTTCGATCTCAAAAAAACGTATTCGTAAGAATTTTTGGAAAAATAAAGGATATTGGGCAGCATTCAAAGCTTTTTCATTAGGTAAATCTCTTTCTACAAGGAATTTCAAAAGTTTTTTTTATGCAACAAAAAAATAATAAAAGATTATAAAAACCTGAGTTGCTTTGATTCGAAAAGGAGTAAGTCTATTTTGTTTCGAATTAATTATAAATTATTAATAATGTGTTTATAAATTTTATTAGTTTAATAGAACTAAAAAGAAAAATCCATATTTTATAATGTTTTGACCCGATCAATAACAATGATTAATTAGGTTTGGTTTTATAATTAAAAAATTCTTGTTTCTTTGAAATAAGGAATAAACAGAAGATTTAACCTTTTTTTGAGTATGTTTTATCGTTTTTATGATGGGGAAAATAAGAATCCCCATCGATATTAAAAAAAGGAACGACTCTCATTTTTTTAAGTGATTATAGGACGAATACGCTACTTTTAGATGCTCTGTTTTCACGCAAAGATCCATCAATAAACCTATATTGCATTGAATTGACTACTTCGCTCTCGACAATTGAATAAAAAAGGGGTTATTATGATTTCGAACAAGCCGCTATGGTGAAATCGGTAGACACGCTGCTCTTAGGAAGCAGTGCTAGAGCATCTCGGTTCGAGTCCGAGTGGCGGCATGTCATCTTCTAAACAAGTCCTATACTAAGTTCAACTACCGGGTTCAATTCAATTATCCTATAATTGAAATTGAATTGAAATCCCCTCTTTTTTTTTTTATTTTAAATTTTTTATGATATTTTCAACTTTAGAGCATATATTTACACATATATCCTTTTCAGTCGTTTCAATTGTAATTACAATTCATTTGCTAACCTTATTAGTGGATGAAATCTTAAGACTATCTGATTCGTCAGAAAAAGGGATGATAACTACTTTTTCCTGTCTAACGGGATTATTAGTGACTCGTTGGATTTATTTGGAACATTTACCATTAAGTAATTTATATGAATCCTTAATTTTTCTTTCATGGAGTTTATCCAGTATTCATATGGTTCCATATTTCAAAAAACCAAAAGCTTTTTTTAATTTAAACGCAATAACCGCGCCAAGTGCCATTTTTACCCAAGGTTTTGCTACTTCAGGCCTTTTAACTGAAATGAACCAATCCGAAATATTAGTACCCGCTCTTCAATCCTATTGGTTAATAATGCACGTAAGTATGATGGTATTGGGCTATGCAGCTCTTTTATGCGGATCATTATTATCAATAGCTCTTCTAGTTATTACATTTAAAAATTTAATAGTAAGTTTTAGTAAAAGCAAAAATTTTGTAAACGCTCCAATTTCGCCGGGCAAAATTCAATACATAATAGAAAAAAAGAACCGGTTAAACCATTTACTAAAAACTTATTTTCTTTTTTCTAGGAATTATTACAGGTTTCACTTGATTGAACAATTGGATTTTTGGAGTTATCGTATTATTAGTCTAGGGTTTATATTTTTAACGATAGGTATTCTTTCGGGAGCTGTATGGGCTAATGAAGCATGGGGGGCGTATTGGAATTGGGATCCAAAGGAGACTTGGGCTTTTATTACTTGGACCATATTTGCAATTTATTTACATATTCGAATAACTAAAAGTTTTAAAACGGAAAATTCTGCAATTGTCGCCTCAATGGGCTTTCTTATAATTTGGATATGCTATTTTGGGGTTAATTTATTAGGAATAGGATTACATAATTATGGTTCATTTACATCTAATTAAATTGAGGAAAGTACTTGAAAAATACAAAATAAACATACGAAAGTTTAAGTGTATATAAAAAAATATCATGTAATCAAGCGAGAACCTTGACTTTTTTTTCATTTATATTACGTAATTTAATTCAAAAGATTCTCGCTTGATTACATACATAGTTATAAAAAAAACGCCTATTTATTTTACTCAAACTTCAGAGAATAAAAAGTACTTATTTTTTATTCTCCAACAAATAATTTTTAAAATCATAATATTTTTTTTATTTTTTGGTTTAATCACGAAAACTATGGATAAAAAAAATTAGATAGAAGAACTTCTACTTTATCAACTGATAGTGAGAAAACGAAATCCGGATAAATACCAATAGATATTACAGGTAAAAGAATAGAGATCGAAAGAAACAATTCTCGGGGCCCAGAATCCACAAAATAAGAGTTTGGGGCATTAAAAAGCTTGTATCCATAAAAAATCTGACGTAACATAGATAATGAATAAATAGGAGTTAATATTATTCCAATTGCCATTACAAAAGTAATTAGGATTTTTGACATTAAAAGATATTTTTGGCTAGTAAGTATTCCAAAAAATACTATCAATTCTGCAACAAAACCGCTCATGCCCGGTAATGCAAGCGAGGCCATTGATAAGATACTGAAAGTCATAAATATTTTTGGAATTTTGATTGCCATTCCGCCCATTTCATCAAGATAAACGAGACGTATTCGATCATAACTCGTTCCTGCCAAGAAAAAAAGCGCGGCGCCTATAAATCCATGAGAAATTATTTGTAAAAAAGACCCGTTGAGTCCGGTATCGCTTATCGAACCAAGTCCTATAATTATGAAGCCCATGTGAGATACGGAGGAATAGGCTATTCTTTTTTTTAAATTCCATTGACCGGGAGATGTTGAAGCTGCATAGATTATTTGAATTGCGCCGACTAGCATCAACCAAGGAGAAAATAGAGAATGGGCGCGGGGTAATAATTCCATATTTATCCGAACTAATCCATATGCGCCCATTTTTAATAAGATTCCAGCTAGCAACATACAAGTACTGTAATGTGCCTCTCCATGAGTGTCTGGTAACCAAGTATGTAAGGGTATAATCGGCAATTTAACAGCAAAAGCAATAAAAAATCCAATATAGAAGAGGATTTCTAGTTCTACAGGATATGAGTGATTAGCTAATGTTTCAAAATTTAATGTTGGTTCATTCGAACCAGCTAAACAAATACCTAGAATTGCCATTAATAAAAAGGCGGAACTTCCCGCAGTGTACAAAATAAATTTTGTTGCTGAATATAAACGTTTTTTTCCTCCCCACACGGATATAAGTAGATAAACTGGAATTAATTCTAATTCCCACATGATGAAAAAAAGTAAAATGTCTTGCGAAGAAAATGGTCCGATTTGACCGCTATACATTGCTAACAGAAGAAAATGGAATAATCGGGACTCCCGAGTAACCGGCCAAGCCGCTAAAGTAGCTAAAGTAGTGATAAACCCCGTTAGCAAAACGGGTCCTATAGAAATTCCATCTATTCCCAATCTCCAGGAAAAATCAAAAAAAAGGATCCATTTATAATCCTCTCTCAGTTGGATTAACGGCTCGTTCAAGTGGAAATGATACCCGAATGCATAAGTTGTTAGAAGGAGTTCTATTATACATATAGAAATAGTATACCACCTAATTAACTTATTTCCTCTATGAGGAAAAAATAAAATTAAAGAACCCGCAAATATTGGAAAAACTACAATTATCGTTAACCAAGGAAAATAATTCGTAGTAAAAATAAGATACACTTGGACCAGAAAAGCGCGTGCTCAAAAAAATATATTTTTTTGAGCACGCGCTTTTGTCGGTAAAGGTAAAAAATCAAATGTAGTCGTATTCAAGTCGGGAACGTATCAATAAGCTAGACCCATACTTCGAGTTGTTTCATGCCACAAATAAACGCGAACACTCAAGAAATCCGTTGGACAGGCGGATTCACATCTTTTACAACCTACACAATCCTCTGTTCTTGGAGCAGAAGCAATTTGCTTAGCTTTACACCCGTCCCAAGGTATCATTTCTAATACATCTGTGGGGCAAGCTCGGACACATTGAGTACATCCTATACACGTATCATAAATTTTTACGGAATGTGACATTAGATCTATAATTTTTTTAATAATAAATTTTCGATCTAGTAAACTTGTAAATAAATCATATATTTAGATACTAGATGAATCAATGATTTAAATTTATTAGAATTTTTCTAATCAATCTACTTATGGTTATGGAGAAACTCATGGGAAAGGACCAAGATACTTTGATTTCTTATATTTTCGCAAAAATGATCATACAGAATGTATAATACACGCTAATTCAAATTTTTGAATGGTTAATACTATTTATTTAACAAATTTGATTGATTGATACGAATTGATTTTCTATTACGATAAATTGACGATACAATAGCTGGTCCAATAGCTGCTTCAGCGGCTGCAACGACTATAACAAAAATGGATAAAATATTGCCTTTTAATTGGCGGCTATCAAAAAAATCAGAAAATGTTACTAAATTTATATTAACCGCATTCAGTATGAGTTCAAGACACATAAGAGCTCTAACCATATTTCGGCTTGTGATCAATCCATAGATGCCGATAGAAAATAAGTAGGCACTCAAAACAAGTACATGTTCCAGCATCATTGAACAACTCCTTATTAATTTTAATTCATTTGAATATAACATGAATAACAAGACAACCCCAAAAATATTTGATAATATAAAAAAAGTATGTAACAAATAAATATATCGTAAATAAGTAAAATAAAAATTTCCTTGGATTGCTGTTAATAAAATTATTATCATTGGCGCGCTATGCAAATAGCACCTATCAAACCGGCTAAAAGAATTATCGAAATGAATTCAAAGGGAAGAAAAAACTCTGTTGATAAATGAATTCCAATTTGTTGACTATTACTTATTAAATCATGTTCTATAATCTGGTTTGATCTTGTAGTCCAAATAATCCCGTACCATGAGGTATCCGTAATAGTAGTCATTAGTAAACCAAACATACTTGTACAAACCAGCAAAGTACCCCCATTCCCTATCGTATAAAGATTAAAATCTTTGAAATATTCTGAACCGTTCAGAAACATTACAGCAAAAATGATTAAAACATTTATAGCTCCCACATAAATAAGGAGTTGTGCAGCAGCTACAAAAAATGAATTTGATAGAATATATAATAGGGATATAGAAACCAGAACAAATCCCAACGAAAAGGCAGAATAAATTGGGTTGATAAGTAATACTACTCCTATACCGCCTAAGATAAGACCTAATCCCAGAAAGACTAAAAGAAAATCATGTATGGGTCCATGCAAATCCATTATATGTAGGATACGAGATAAAAAAAGAATTTCATGACCTTATTTATTGAGACCAGACCAGAAAAAATGGTTGATTTTATCATTCATTTCATAATAAAATTATATTTGCATTAAATCCTAGGGGGTGTGAATTAATGTGGGTACAGTTTTTGTTCAAATTTCCCGTTTTTTCTGAATTGAACAGCTCGAATACGAAATTAGCTATTTTGAAAAAATGTCAGAAATATTAATTAATTTTTAATCCAAATTAAGCAAATTAAGACGCAATTCTTATCAACTCTTACCAACGAATAACCAGTTAGTATTTGTAGTTATTGAGACTAAACAAAATGTAAAAACACATTTCTTTAAATTCTTTAAACCAAAACTCAACCTTAGTAATTCCTAAATTTTCCTTAATCAAGGATTTCCCTATTTTTTATTTGAGTCGAATTCAAAATAGTTATAATTGTATAATCGAAAATTACTACTATTGGTAAACGACCCAACGCTATTTGATTATAATTCAATTCGTGACGATCATAAGTAGAAAGTTCATATTCTGCAGTCATTGCTAAACAGTTTGTTGGACAATACTCAACACAGTTACCACAAAATATACAGATTCCAAAATCAATACTGTAATTACGTAATCGTTTCTTACGAATATTAGTTTCCAATTTCCAATCAATGACGGGTAGATCTATAGGACATACACGAACACATACTTCACAAGCAATACATTTATCAAATTCAAAATGGATTCGACCGCGGAACCGATCCGCGGTGATTACTTTTTCATAAGGATATTGAATAGTTATGGGTAAACGATTTACGTGGGATAAGGTAATCATGAAACTTTGACCAATATACCTCGCAGCGCGTACTGTTTGTTGCCCATAATTTATGAACCCAGTTACCATAGGGAACATATTGTTAATATATAGATTATTTTTTTTATTTCTCTTGTTTGATCCAATTTGTGAATATATCATAGCCTTTTACAGTGAAAATAGTTGAGAAGAGGTTGTTAATAATAGATTACCCAGAGAAATAGGTAAAAGAAATTTCCATCCAAGATTCAACAGCTGATCCATTCTTATCCTAGGTAAAGTCCACCTTGTTGTGATAGGAATGAACAAGAACAAATAAGTTTTAGCTAATGTAATAAAGATATCAATTGTTGATTCAAAAACACCGTATGGTTTATTTATTTCAAAAAACTCATAAATAAATATGTGCGGAATAGAGAGAGTCCAGCCTCCTAAATAAAGAACTGTTACAAATAATGAAGAAACTAATAGGTTTAAATAAGAAGCAACATAAAATAAACCAAATTTGATACCTGAATATTCGGTTTGATAACCTGCTACCAATTCTTCTTCTGCTTCTGGTAAATCAAAAGGTAATCTTTCACATTCTGCTAGGGAAGAAATTAAAAAAATAATAAATCCAATAGGTTGACGCCACAAATTCCATCCCCAAAAACCGTATTTTGATTGGGCCTCTACTATATCAACTGTACTTGAACTATTAGATAATCATAGTCGATGATACCATCACAGTTTGCATCGCTATTCCAGAACCGTACATGAGATTTTCACTGCATACGGCTCCTGGAGGACCTTAAATAAATCTAAAGATCTAGCCACTTTTCTTTTTAAATGTTTTTAAGATGTGTAAAGTAAAAAAATTTTGTACGATCTCGAATTAGACCACTTGAATTCTGTTTGTTATGCTTTAAAAAGTTGAGATATTTTTAAATTACCTTAAAAAGCTTCTGAATTCATCTCGTCCTTTGATAATTTAAAAAATCTTTTGAAATTTTATTTGTTGAGTAATAACTTAATTCTTCTATCAAATACTCGTTATAAAGATATCCAAAACCCTTCCTTTTTACAAACGAAAAAATTATACATTAATTAATAAATTATGATATGAATTCTATCTATATAACTCTGAATCTAGAGCGAATAAAAGTATAAAAAAAGAATAAAAAGCAAGTTTTTGTACTGTAATTGTATTTCTTCTTTCTCTTTTTTTGTCGTTTCTATGTCTTCTTTCTGTTTCTGCGAAAAGTTAATTTACAAAATAAAAATAAAGGATTATTTCGTTTCCAATAGTCATTGATTTAATCGACGAAGAGAAGCATACTCTGGATCGGAATTCTAGGGAGTGCCACTTAATCATTTCTACTAACTTAAAGCCCCTAATAATATTCGTTGTACATTATGCAGAAATATTCTTATTTTTTTACATAATCCCCATCACAAATCCTTTGTGTATCTTGGTGTTTCTACTCATCCACTCGTTTTTGTTCAATACTGCGTTACGTTAAAGTAATTAATGTATGATAATCAATAGAAACGATAGTGAAAACTCACTATAGTGTGTCTTTTTAGCCCGCTTCAAGTCAGGATGACGAGTTAGTTATCCAATCTTGGGGTAAAGTCTTTCGTTTGCTTATGTTTATTTCTATTCGTCTCTCTAACATTTATTTTATACATCGGAAATGAGACTTAATTTTTTTACAGCTAGTTTAAGCTGTTTTCTTTCACTCATATAACTTTTGGGTTTAGTTCATTCATCGGAATATTGAATAAAAAATGAAGATATTTAGTCAACTTGTTTCGTCTTCCTACTATAAAACCGAAAGTAAGAAATAGACAAATTTTTTTGACTTAACGAATCGCACGTAGAGATATTGATAACACACATAAAGTTAAAGGTATTTCATAACTAATCGATTGAGCAACAGCTCGTAGACCACCTAAAAAAGAATATTTATTATTTGATCCATATCCTGACATAAGAAGTCCAATAGGAGCAATACTTGAAATGGCAATCCATAAAAAAACACCTATATTGAGATCCGATAAAACAAAGCGAGAACTAAAAGGAACTACCAAATAGCTTACTAAACTGGGTATAACCGCTATGGAAGGGCCGAGACTGAATAAACGAGTATCCCCTCTAGCCGGAAAAAGGCTTTCTTTGAAAAGAAGTTTTGCCCCATCAGCTAAAGCTTGCAAAACTCCTAATGGCCCGGCGTATTCTGGTCCAATACGTTGTTGCAGCCCTGCGGATATTTCTCTTTCTAACCATACAATTACTAGTATACCCATTGTTATTCCCAATACAGGAGTAAAAACAGGAATAAGTATCCAGAGAATTCCATAAGCCTGTTTTAAAAATTCCAATCTAGAAAAAGAATTGATATCTTGTACTTCTATTCTATCAATTATCATGTTAACGATCAACTTCTCCCATAATAATATCTATGCTACCTAGTATTGTCATAATATCAGCCAATTTCATTCTTTTAACTAACTGAGAAATAATTTGCAAATTAATAAAACCTGGCGGTCGAATTTTACACCTCCAAGGAAACCCACTCTGATCCCCTATCAAAAAAATTCCCAATTCACCCTTTGGAGCTTCAACTCTCACATATAGTTCTTGTTTTGGCAATTCAAATGTAGGCGAAGGTTTTTTACTAATAAATCGATAGTCAAAGTCATTCCATTCCGGATTCCTTTCTATATCAAAGTATCGGATTTCTAAATTCTCATATGGACCCCCCGGAATTCCTTCTAGAGCCTGTTGAATTATTTTTATGGATTCTGTCATTTCCCCAATGCGGACTATATATCTAGATAAAGAATCTCCTTCTTTTTGCCACTGTACTTCCCAATCAAATTCGTCGTAACACTCATAATGATCAACTTTACGGAGATCCCATTGTATTCCAGAAGCTCGCAGCATTGGTCCTGATAAACCCCAATTTATTACATCCTCTCGTCCAATAATGCCTACCCCTTCCACTCGTTCTAAAAAAATGGGATTTCGTGTAATCAGTTTTTGATATTCTGTAACTCCTGTTAAAAAATACTCGCAAAAATCTAAACATTTATCTATCCAACCATAAGGTAAATCAGCCGCAACTCCTCCAATACGAAAAAAATTATGCATCATTCTCATACCAGTGGCAGCTTCAAATAAATCATATACTAATTCTCTTTCTCTAAAAATATAGAAAAAAGGAGTCTGCGCTCCAATATCTGCCATAAATGGGCCAAGCCATAACAAATGCGAAGCGATACGACTCAACTCCAACATAATTGTTCGGATATAGCTGGCTCTTTTAGGTACTTGGATATTTCCGAACAACTCTGGTCCGTTTACGGTTATCGCTTCTGTGAACATAGTAGCTAAATAATCCCAACGCGTAACATAAGGCAAATATTGTATAATTGTTCGGTTTTCCGCAATTTTTTCCATTCCTCGGTGTAAATATCCTAATATTGGTTCACAATCAATAACATCTTCACCATCAAGAGTAACGATGAGTCGAAGAACACCGTGCATTGATGGGTGGTGGGGTCCCATATTTACTATCATGGGGTTTTTTCTTGTAGCAGGTATATTCATAGGGTTTTACGGGATTCATTTTTTCATGAATTATTGAAAGTTAAAATAAGTTTATTAAAATTTAAGATCTACTAAATAAAATAATTTAAAATGATCCTTCAAACTCAAATTAACGCGTTTTTGATTCGCGAATATTTAACTGATTAATTAATTCTTTATAACGTATTCTATTTTTCTTTGACAAATAAGACAGCATCCTTTGGCGTTTTCCCAAAATTTTCCGGAGGCCTCTCTGAGATAAAAAATCTTTTCTGTGCAATTCCAAATGTGAAGAAAGTTTTCGTATCCTATTAGTGAGCCTTAGTATTTGAAATGCAGCGGAACCCCTGTTCTCGTCTTTTTTTTCGTGCGAAATAACCGAGATAAATGACTTTTTTACCATAAAATTAAATCGTACCCCCACAGGCCTTTAATTACAAATATATATATTTTTTTTTCAATAAAAAAAGTGCTTTTTTAGTTGGTATACACACTAAAATAATCTTAATTTTGTTAAAAATGACTGATAGGAAAATCGTATTCTAATAGGTATACAAAAAGATAGTTGTCTACACTCACAAAAGATAAATTTTATACTCTAAAAAAAAATAAAGAATATTTTTTCATCATTTTATGTCATTTAATTTGTATCATGAATTAGAATGAAATGTAAAACAATGTTATGTGTGCATATCTTTGTATTCATATAAAAATAAAGCACGGGAAATAAAAGCAATCCGTATTTTATTTTTTTAGTACACGCATCAATTCATTTTTAAAATTGTGGATACATATGTATCCTTAGGAGACCAAAACGACTGCTATTATTGGTATCAAACCAATAACGGTTCATACAAGCAAAATCTTCTAATCGATAATTCGGCCAAATAAAAAATTTTAATTTAATCAGTGCATTTTTCTCGCTTTTTCTTTTATTCAAAGCTCGACTCTTTACTCGATTTTCAGTCCAAAATGGCGCATTTAGAGGCGGAACATTTTGATTTATTGAATCAAAACAAATTAGAATTCTGAATTCTCTACGACGTCTAGGGGATAAAATACTTTCAGGAACAAGCAACTCAAAATAAGTCTTGTCTCGCTTTTCTACCATCTTTTGAGGTTTTCGAATTAAGTCATCATAATTTTTCTTATCAACATGGCCTTTTTTTCGGCACCTTTGATTAATTGTGTGGTTGCTATTATAAACCACCGAAATACCAATAGTTTGCTGCATAATAAAGTGTCCCGCCCTTTTTAGACACAGACGAAGGGGTTCGATAAGTAATATTCTCCTTTTAAGCAATTTTGAAAGAATTAAATTTTTATGAATCTTTAAAATATCCAGACTAATTTCCCCCTTTTGAATAGAGGCTATAGCAATTTCTCTTGGGTTTAGTAGTCTAAGCAGGAAACAATATACGTTAATATTATTGATTATTTTTTGATTTAAAAAATTATTCCATCTCAATTGAAAAAGCAAATATCTTTTTAGTACGAAATCAAATTTCGCGCCCATATTATTCTTATATTCTTTTTTTTTTTTATCTTTTTTAAGCTTTGATATCATATAATTTTTTTCAATATATTTTTCATAGTTTACTAGAGTTGATTCAAAATTTGGCTGGACTATGCATTCTTTTTCCCTTTGATTTTTTTTTTTTAATGAAAAAATTGATAAAAAAATATCCCTTTTTTTCTTTACAGTAGTGTTTTTATTTTTACTAACATTTGCATTAAAATTTAAAAGGAGCAACTTGATTGGGATTGGCTTAATTTTATACGAAAAAGAGAGTACCCAAAATTCTGTAAAAAACCAAAACGGTAAATTCAATATGGAACAATTTAGTATTTCTTCATTCATTCTCATCCAATCAAAAAGTTTTTTTTTATTATTGTAGGGGTTGCTCCCTTGATTTTGATAAACTGTGGTAAAAAAACGAAATTTATTTTCAATTTTATAATTATTAGTTCTAATCTTAGTATATTTATTACTGTCGGTATCAGTATCTATATTTTTCCAGACCTGAGTTTCGATGTTCTTTATAAAACAAAAATTGATAAATATCCAATGAAAAAATTTTCTATTCGTGTTTTTCTTTATATGGATAATATTATCTTCGGCTATATAATTTTTGACCAAAATACCTACTAGGATATTAAAAGATTGGCGTTTACTTTCAGCATAATTATAAAAAAAATAGGGGTTATTATTTACTTGTAAAGATAATGAAGAAATGGGTAAATTCCTTTTATCTTCATACTTAATAAAATTATATGATAAAAGATTGTATCTATCTTGTTTTTTAAAGTTAATTAATTTGTTGTTTTTTTTTATAGAGTGGTTGTTAACTTTATTTAGCTTCTCTTGTGATATGAATTGAGCTAAATCCTCTTGATAATAATCTTTTAACTTATTTTTACGTTGATATATTGGTCGAAAATTTCGTAGGTTCTTATGGTTTGATTGAGAATGTAATATTTCATATGTTCTAATAAAATAATTCTTTATTTCATTTTTAAGAAAAATAGATTTTACATTAGATTGAAATAAAAATCTTAATCTTACCTGATATAAATTAAAAAACTTCAAAAATGCGTTTTGTGATAATTTGTAAAATACATATGCTTGTGACAAAGAAGATAAGTCATAAAAAGACTCCAACCTATTATTACTAATATTAGAGAGGGCCCTTGTTATAGTATAAATAAATATAGTTATTTTTTTGTTTGTTTTATCAAATTTTTCTTGATTTGTCTCATTATTGTAAATATAGTTAGTATAGGAAATGTATTTATTAATTTTTTTTTGTTGTTTCAAAAAAAAAAGGTGTATGATTTCTCTATAAATATTTTTTATATATATAAAGAGATTTCTATGTATCCTTTCAAGGAAAAAGTTTATAAAATAAGCTGTTTTACTAATTAGTAGAACATTTCGTTTTTTTAAAAGTTTAAAAAAAGTTTTTGGTGATTCGAGTCTTTTATCATAGTTCATTTTGTTCAAACTACTCTTTATATGTAGGCTTATAAATTCTTTTTTATTGTCGTTTGAAACTTTTTGTATTTCATTTATGATTGTGCTTGTTCTAGGAGCAAGCCCTTGTATTTTTTGTTTTGTCAACGCGCAAATTGTGGAATTCGTAGATTGAATATTAATGGATGATTCCTGAATTATCTCATTATTTTGTATAAAGTTTTGTTCGTTTTTGTTTTCACTCGATTCGTATATTTCTTTCAATCTAAATAATGAAATTTTTTTTATTTTTGGTAGTTTTTTTTTTTTTATAAAAAATTGGATTCGTTCTTTTAAAATTTGTATAATCCTAAAAAAACTCTTTTTAAAATTTTTTTTTAGTTCTTTAAAAATAGGTTCAAAAAAGGAAAGTTGTTTTCGTGGAGAACCAAAAGGAAATTCAGTTTCCATTCCCCAAACTGTTAAAAAAAAAAAATCCGTTTTTTGTTCTTTATTTTTCATGTGCCAAAGTTTCAGATGAAAAGGAAATAGGATCTTTATTTGAATACCGTCTGTTAACCAGTTTTTAGGAAATTCTTTTTCTGATAATAGAACAGCGTTATAAGTGCATTTAATATGCATTTCTTTACGCCACTCCATTAAATCCTCGGACCATTCAGGAAATTGAAATAATAATATACGAGTGATATTTTTAACTATTATCAATGATGGTAATATTATATATTTTCTCAGAATTGACTGGCTTAGTAACATAAGACTCCTTATTACTTGAGCAACTGCAAAGCTGTCCCAGGCTTCGGCTATTTCTATACGTGTTTTTTCTGCTCTTTTTCTTTTTTCTTCTTTTCTTTTGTTAGCTGCTTTTTTTTTAGTACTTTCTTTTTCCTTTTTCTCTATAAAATTTATAATTTTGAATTCTTTATTTTTCCATATAAAATTTTTTATTTTTTTTTTTATTGGTTCATAAATATTAAAAGAAAGCTCTTTTTCTATTCGATCCAAAAAAGTGGGGGAATTCATATTAGCTTCAAATGATTTACAAATAATTGTTTTACGTCTTTGTGCTCGGATTGCGCCTGTAATTATATCTCGCCGAAAATCCGGTTGTTGTGAATAACGTATTACAGAAATCTCGTCTGTTTCATCATTATTAAGATCTTGGGGATTATTGCGATCTTCTAGATCATCATTAAAAATCACTACACATTTGCTTTTTCTTGAACGAATCGGAGCGCGCTTTCCTAAAAGGTCCTCATTTTGTTCTTCCTCTTGTTCCAAATTGTTGACTAATCTGTATGACCACCGAGGAACTTTTTTTATTATTTCATTTAACTCAATAAATTGTTTTCGGTTTTTATTACCGTTAGAATTCGTGTGAACGTTTTCAAATATATATATTTTTTTTTTATCTTTTGAATTAATTCTTACTTCTTTATATTCAAAAAAATTTATATTTTTTTTTAAATTGGATGTTCGTTTTTTAAAAAAGTCATTAATGAAATTCATCAAAAAACTTATTTCTTTTTCTAATGATTTTTTTTGAATTCTATCAATTTTTTTTTGTTCCTGTTGAAATTCTAAGTAATTAATAATAAGAAAGACACCAAAAAGTTTATTTATCCAACCCCTTTCTATGTAATTTTGTATGGAAATTTTATATTTTATCGAAAGCCAAAATAATTTTAGCATTTGTCCACGGGAAGCGCCCTTTAAGAAAGGGTCATATACCTCTGGTAAATATATATTTTTTTTATTATTGCAATATTTGCATAATCTATTTCTGTTTTCAAGTGGATTGAGAATCAGAGAATTACTCCCTAAAATTTTATCTATAGTCTTAACTATATATATAAATTTGTTGGTTAGATTTTTTATTTTTTCTTTATTATTATAACGCCAAAGATTCTCCAATTCATTAAAAGAGAGTTTATCTATTGTAAATAAAGATAGCTTTCGTTCTATCATTTCGAAAAAGGTTGACAAACTAGGTGGGTGCGTAAAACATATTTTATCTTTTCCAAAACTTTGACATGCATGAAAAAAATATTGCGACATCTCATTTTTTAAG